TAATTCTTCATCCTCAAATCAGTCCTTCCCACGGGATATTGCCTCAACGAATAAGTGATTGTAGGAACGAAATCTTGATATAATTCAAAAAAGCAAGTGGCAAATCCAAGGCAATAAAATAAGAAAAAGAACTTTCACATTTTTAGGATTAAACAAAGGGATTCGCAAATAAAAGCGCTAATGCCACGACCAACCCATAAATTGTTAAAGCTTCCATAAAAGCCAGACTAAGCAATAAAGTGCCTCGTATTTTACCCTCTGCCTCTGGTTGTCTCGCGATACCTTCTACGGCCTGTCCCGCAGCAGTACCTTGACCAACTCCGGGTCCAATAGAAGCAAGCCCTACGGCCAATCCAGCAGCAATAACGGAAGCGGCAGAAATCAGTGGATTCATGGTAAGCTCCTCGCACCAAAATAAAGAAATGGTTAATGATACAATCAACCAATGAATTATGATTCCATTACTAAGATACATCCAATTGAAGTAATGATATTATTGAATCATCAGAACTACTTCGATATCTTGTTTTTAGTTCCCATCCATGGAGTCTTTATCAATCCATACGGCTCTAGTTCTTACATTTCTTTGTTCCAAAGCATTCTTTCAATTCTTTGTTCTTTCTCTTCTATATGCTTGATTTCATCTCTTTATTCATTCGTCACAGACGAAATGGAAGGACTTCTATTGGAATCCTCATCTAAATTCAGAGTGGGATCGTAAAGGAAATAAGATCTATGGATAGTTCATATATAACTAGTAAATATCTAATATCACATATACATATGTTTCTTCCATAGTGTAAACCAACTATTCCCATCTTATATGCACCCGGATTCTAGAATCCTTCTTTGAAACATGCACAAGAGTGGGCTTATAGCTATTACATTACATATACCTAATTCGACCCCCTAACCTATTTTTTATAAATCTCATTTGTAAATTCTTCTTTGCCTTTTCTTTCTCATTATCCCGCATGAATCCAAATGGACGGATTCATTAGCCCGAATCATTACATATCAATACAATATCCGGATTTAATTGATCTAATTGCATGCAATGAATTAGAATTTTGATCAATCGTTGAATTAAATCAAATGAAATGGCAATTGTTCTATAGAACAACGTTTTTTTTGTTTAATCGCACGTCGGAACCAGATAGCATAACAATTTTTATTCAAATTATGAATCGTAATATCGTAATTGAATGAACAAATAGAAATAGAATATTCATTGGGGGTATGACATAAATGGGCCGGGAATCTTAGGAAAAAGATCTTTTAGATCTCTTTCCTTTTTTTTTTTTACAATTCTCGAATATCAATCATATCGGAATCTTTTTTGCTACTACTCTAGATCGTATCTACCCTATTTGTATATATTATGTTCCCAAAATAACTTATCTCGAGTCGCCCATACATTGCGTTGAGATAGGCGAAAAAAAAAGACTAAGACTCTTTTGAAAGCTAGTCAATGATGACCCTCCATGGATTCGCCTATATAAGCCGCGGCTAAAGTTGCAAAAATAAGAGCTTGAATACCGCTTGTAAATAATCCAAGGAACATGACAGGTATAGGAACCACTGAAGGTACTAAAGAAACAAGAACAACAATTACTAATTCATCAGCCAATATATTTCCGAAAAGTCGAAAACTAAGTGATAAGGGTTTTGTGAAATCTTCTAGGATGTTAATTGGTAAAAGGATTGGAGTTGGTTGAATGTATTTACCGAAATAACCCAACCCTTTTTTGGTCAGACCCGCATAGAAATATGCCACAGACGTGGGTAAAGCTAAAGCAACAGTAGTATTTATATCATTCGTGGGTGCGGCTAACTCCCCATGAGGTAACTGTATGATTTTCCGAGGTAAAAGAGCCCCTGACCAGTTAGAAACAAAAATAAATAGGAACATAGTTCCAATAAAGGGAACCCAAGGACCATATTCTTCTCCAATCTGAGTTTTGCTCAAGTCTCGAATGAATTCAAGGACATATTCGAAGAAATTCTGACCGTCGGTCGGAATGGTTTGTGGATTCCGAACAGCTATAGTGGTTGAACCTAATAAGATAGCAATTACGACCCACGAAGTAATAAGTACTTGGGCATGGACTTGGAAACCACCTATTTGCCAATAGAAATGTTGGCCTACTTCCACACTGGATATATCGTATAACCCTTTTAGTGTGTTGACGGAACATGGTAGAACATTCATATTGCCCTCTGACAGAAATAGAACTTAAAAAGGAATTATTTTGATTCCACTATCTCTTTCTCGACTCATCCACTTGAATCATCTATTTCAGATACCAAGTAATCACATAATATCCCCAGTGATTTTTATCACTTTTTTGGTATTCAGAAATAGTAACCGATTCAATAAATCTATGGAGTTCCCGAAGTAATTGACTTATCTTATTATTAATCAACGATTTGTTATATAGCTAGAACGACCCTCACAAATTGCGAATACTAATTTGTTAAGAATTAATCGGATTGAAGC